TCAATAAAATTTACATTTATCCGAGATCTAGGCATAATTAGCAATCCTTTCTATAATCTATAATTAGAATTCTTTTCATTACCCTTCGGGGAAAATGATCCCACAAACAAAGGAATTGTACAATACGAAATAACATAAAACAGACTAATTCTAAAAATGTGGACCTTCCGCTCAAATTGTCCCATTTTGTTTCGACAAGGAGAGATATGAAATATTTGAATCAGATTGGATTTCATTACAATTTCGTAGTATACCAATGAACGGAACTATTACTATTTCATCTAAGATTTCATCTAAGTTGAATAACCAAGGACTTTCTTTTACTACGGATTTTGATAACTCTAGAAGTTTTGATTTGGTTATGATCCAAAGAGGAAAAAGAATAATTATTCCATGATAAAATAGAGTAGAGTAACCATCCGTTTTGTTTACATGACGTGTATACGTCATGCCATACAATGGAAATAAAAATCCATGGGACGATTCATGAATTTGTAATAGATCCATGGGGTAGCTGATGAGAGAAGTTGGTGTTGAGAAATAGGAAATTTAAAAGAAATTATTCCTATGGAACCATTGATCGGTCATACCTGTACTGCAATAATATGAATGACTCGCTATTCACTCGGTTTCTGGTCAATAATAAGATTATGTAGGAGAGATGGCCGAGTGGTTCAAGGCGTAGCATTGGAACTGCTATGTAGGCTTTTGTTTACCGAGGGTTCGAATCCCTCTCTTTCCGTTTCTGTTAATTCACCAACGTGACCGACCACAATGTATCAAATCAAATAACAACTGATACCATTATTCCAGCAATAAGACTTTTATTTGATAGAAATTCTCTATTCCAGAAATTCTCTATTCCTAATTACATTACTGCGGTACGTAAAATACAAATATCGGAAAGAGCAAAAAAGAAAAAAAATCCTACTGCTGATCTATTTGTAATACGTGAATGAGAAAAATGCGGATCAAGGCCCTTAGATCCATTTACTTCGTCGAAAAGAGGGCAAAATTCTCTGAATCTTTCTTTGTTATTTTCGTTAGGTTCAAGTCTGGCGGGAATAATATTCTACGACTAACAACTCATTTATTTTCAAACCGATCCATTTACTATCTATTATTTGATTTACTAATCCTTTATATTGGAATGAGTCAATAGTCAAATGTTTTGGCAATTCCTCAGGGGGGGGTGAAGCAATATAATTTTGAATCAGAGCTTTCGATCTTTGTTTATCCTTCGTAGTAATAATATCTCGGGGTTTGCAACGATAACTTGGTATATCCACTATACGACCATTAACTAAAATATGTCTATGGTTAACTAATTGCCTAGCTCTAGGAATGGTCGAAGCCATACCCAATCGAAAAAGGATGTTATCCAAACGCATCTCAAGTAGTTGTAGTAAAACCTGACCTGTTGACCCTTTGGCTTTTCCAGCGATATGTACATATCTAACTAATTGTCGCTCCGTCAGACCATAATGAAAACGCAATTTCTGTTTTTCTTCTAGACGAATACGATATTGCGATCTTTTCCCAGAACGCAATTGGGTTTTAAGATCACTTCCGGATTTAGGTCTTTTACTAGTTAGTCCTGGTAAAGTTCCCAGACGGCGTATTTTTTTGAAACGAGGTCCTCGATAACGAGACATAAAGACTCCTTTTTTTTATTTTATTGAAATTTCATTTTACAGAATAAATCTTAAATTAAGACTGAACTAAAGGATAAACAAAGCAAAGCTAAATTTACTGAAGTATTACAAAGTAGAATGAAATGAATTCTATTAATATCCGGATTTTTTGTATATGTATATATAGGAAGTTGAGGCTCCGTTTTATGATTTGTTCTGTAGAGATCTAATTGCTCCAATCCATTTTTTATTCATAGTTACAAGTTACCACGACATAATAGATCGGTGATCCAACATTTTGAGAAAAGGAGAGATTATCAATCATGGAAAAATCGATAGAGAAAAAAAAGCCGGCTATCGGAATCGAACCGATGACCATCGCATTACAAATGCGATGCTCTAACCTCTGAGCTAAGCGGGCTCACATAACAGAAATAGAAATAGTATAACAAATAGAAATAGTGTATAGGAATTCGGGAAACTGCTGGATCTTAGCTTAGGGCTATTAGCTATTAATTTAATATGAACTATAGTTCATAGTTCTATTGTTATATCTATATCATTATATCTATATTATTAGTTATAACTAATATAACTAATAATATAGAACTAGATATGACTAAATAGAATTAATAGAATTCTATTTTTCTAATAGATATTTTTCTAATAGAAATATATGACTAATTAGTATGTGACTAATTAGTAGAATTTTCATTCTATCATATTAATTACATTAATTATTATTTATACATTCTATTTTTTTTTATGCATTTTATACATTTTATTTATATATTTATACATTATATTTATATTTTTTAATATATATATATATATGTTAATGAATATGTATATATATATATATTAATGATAATTTAAAATTATAAACTATGATTATAAAAAATCTAATTATTTCTTAATATAAAATAAATTTATTTCTTAAAGTTAAAGTAAAGCAGTTATAGCAATAATTATAGCGTATAGCGAGCGGATCGGTCCTAAGAAAAGATAAGATAAGGATAAAGATACAATCCAAATTAGAATGAGACATTCTTCTGGTTTCATTCGGAAAAGGAAGAGATAGGACGAAAAAAAAAAAAAAGAAGAATGAATATCGACCGTTCCAGTATTCCAAATCGCACTGTAAAAAAGAAAGGGAGGGAGAAACATATATATATATATGGGATATATCTATCCATATTGAATTGCGGATACATCAATGATAGAATCATTTCTGATTGAAACAAGGTTTATCCAATAGAAATAAACTGATAGAGGATCGCCAAAAAAATCAAATAGCATACACTTTTTCGATATGGGAATCATTATCTAATGAATTCAACGGTTCCAAAATAAATGAAAGAGATGGGTGGAATTCCAACTGGATCTTGGTCTCAAATCAAAAGGGGATATGGCGAAATTGGTAGACGCTACGGACTTGATTGGATTGAGCCTTGGTATGGAAACCTACTAAGTGGTAACTTCCAAATTCAGAGAAACCCTGGAATTAAAAATGGGCAATCCTGAGCCAAATCTTTATTTTGATAAAACAAGGGTTTCTATTTATAAAACTAGAATAAAAAAAGGATAGGTGCAGAGACTCAATGGAAGCTGTTCTAACGAATGGAGTTGACTACGTTGTGTTGGTAGCTGGAATTCCTCTATCGAAATTACAGAAAGGACGGCCCTATATATCTAATACGTACGTATACATACTAACATATCAAACGATTAATCACGACCCGAATCTATCGAATATATATATATGAAAGAAAAAATTCAGAGTTATTGTGAATCCATTCCAATCGAAGTTGAAGGAAGAATCGAATATTCAGTGATCAAATCATTCATTCCAGAGTTTGATAGATCTTTTGAAAAACTGATTAATCGGACGAGAATAAAGAGAGAGTCCCGTTCTACATGTCAATACCGACAACAATGAAATTTATAGTAAGAGGAAAATCCGTCGACTTTAGAAATCGTGAGGGTTCAAGTCCCTCTATCCCCAACAAAAAGTCCATTTTACTTCCTAACTATTTATCCTCTTTTTTTCATCAGTGGTTCAAACAAAATTCACTATCTTTCTTTCTCATTCACTCTACTCTTTCACAAATGGATCCGAAGAGAAATCTTTGGATCTTATCCCAATTTGGATAGATACGATACCTGTACAAATGAACATATATGGGCAATGAATCTCTATTATTGAATCATTCACAGTCCATACATATCATTATCCTTACATTTATTAGATAAAATTTTTTAATACTTTACTTTATTTAATACTTTACTTTATTTAGATTTAGTCCCTTTAATTGACATAGATACAAGTACTCTACTAGGATGATGCACGGGAAATGGTCGGGATAGCTCAGTTGGTAGAGCAGAGGACTGAAAATCCTCGTGTCACCAGTTCAAATCTGGTTCCTGACACATGAATAATATATCGGATAGATATTCATACAAATTAATCGAGACAGATCAGGATATATATTCGTTAATAGTCAAGAGCATGATACATACTTATTCATCTAGCGTATAGATATATACCTCCATTTTTAGAGATGGGTAAAAAATATATGTATGGTTATGGTAAAGAACTAAAGTGGGATTATGTTCCCTTTTTTTTCTTTCTTTTTTCTTTCTTGTTTGTTCATATTGTGCTTTCTCTCACTCAAAAAGAGTGTTAAGTCTTCATATATATATCAAAAAAAAACAAAAAAAAGTTTTAAAAAAACTTAAAAAAAGTATAGAGGGGTTGAAGGATAGGAATAGACAGGATGCATTTCAGACACAGTACAAATAAAATTCAATCCCTTTTTATTTCGGAATTTCGCTTTTTCTTTTATATTTATTCTATTTCTTCACTCTTGCTTACGTTACTTTCCGAGGTCTGTCTAAGTGATGTGCGCGGTACAAAGTTCATGGTGCAGAACTCTTTTGATTCATCTTTTTGTTTCTGCTCATACAAAATAGATATTATCTTTTCCAAATTCGGGAATAGCAATGAAGCCTTTTTTAGGCCTATCCATAATACGAATTAGAGTCCAGTTACTCTGTTTCATCTAGAACAGAACGTAAAAATATTCCTTGACTTGAATGAAATCTGGAGTTGTGTCGTATAAGTGAACATTAGTTTCCTTATCATTCAATGAGCATCTTGTATTTCATAGAAATTTGGGGTAATATAGTCCTTACGTAAGGGCCAGCCTATCCAACTTTCAGGCATCAAGATACGTTTAAGGCGTGGATGATTATCATAGGAGATTCCCAACATATCATAAGATTCGCGTTCTTGAAAATCAGCACTTTTCCAAATCCAGAAAACAGACGAGATTCTAGGATTATTCTTTGGGACAAATACTTTTA